TTCTGTAGAACCGAACCTTTTTGATACTATACTAACGGAATCTTACTCTAAATAGATTTTATTCTGTAATAATATAGAATTATGATTTAATTATTATTATTTTTTTTTTTAAGTTAATTAAGGAAGTTTATTTAGTGAATTAAATTAGTGAATTAAATTAGCGCTCTTTTTTGTTTGTCCATTATTTCACTACGTATCTATTTCGATATAAACAATAAGGAATGGGACTCTAGGAAAAGACAAATTATCCATCCTAGAATCCTGTTTTCCCTATTTCTACTTTACTTAATATAATATTCTCTTCCTATTTTTTTTTTAGGTTTAGTATCGAGTGGAATTTAATTCTATTACAATAGAAAAGGATTCATATATTTCTATTCTAGCGCATTGAAATGTGAAAACAGCGACATAATCATATGTTCGAATTAATTGTAGAGTTGACAAGAACCAAAGTAAAATACTCTTCTTCACAATATACATACTATGACTGACTAGTTCTACGGTACAAGGAATTCTTTAAATAGAGGAGAAAAAAACTAGAAAAACCAAAAGGTCTTTCCATAATTTATCAACAAAAATTTAGTTCTTTATTACCAGCTTAATAGGTTGATAAATCCACATACCTAAAAATTCATTTCGGACAATTGAACCTTTTCAAATTGTTTCTTTTTAAGAACCAAAAAGATTTGTGCCAAAATAATAGATGCCAAGAAGAACAACAGACCTTGTACACGTAATGGATCTTGAAGCACTATTTCTGCATCCCCCTGACCAAACCCACCCACATTAGGATTACTCGTTAATGGTTGATCAAGTTTGATAGATTCACCCTCTGAAACAAGAAGTTCTGGTCCTGGCGGTATAATATCAATCACTTCACGTCCATCCGATGCATCCACTATCGTTATTTCGTATCCACCTTTTTCTTTTCGTATAATTTTATTTACTATACCTGTTGCTGTAGCATTATAAACATTATTATTACTCTTGCTCCCGTCGGGATAAATCTGACCCCTTCCCCTATTACCGCCTACGTATATAGGATATTTTAAGAAGTGAACATCTCTCTTAGTAGCGGGATCTGGAGAAAGAATAGGAAAGGTAATTTCACTATATTTCTTCCCAGGAACGGGGCCTACCACAAGAATATTTTTTTTTGTGGGACGATAGCTTTGAAAAGACAAATTACCTATCTTTTCTTTAATCTCGGGCGAAATACGATCAGGAGGGGCCAATTCAAAACCCTCTGGTAAAATAAGAACAGCACCTACATTCAAAGCCCCTTTTTTACCATTAGCAAGAACTTGTTTAACTTGCATATCATAAGGAATTCGAACAACTGCTTCAAATATAGTATCGGGAAGTACCGCTTGTGGAATCTCAATATCTACAGGCTTATTAGCTAAATGGCAATTAGCGCATACAATCCGACCGGTAGCTTCTCTCGGATTTTCATAACCCTGTTGAGCAAAAATGGGATATGCATTTGAAATGGGTGCTCGAGTTATTATATATATCATGAGCAATACGGAAATGGATCGGGTAATCTGTTCCTTTATCCAAGAAAAAGCATTTCTAGTTTGCATGGTCCAATCATTCATCCTGAAAATTTCTACAATAAGATTAGGTAGGTTACTGCATAGTTCCCTATCCATTATTCTGCTATTTACTCAAATGATTTTCCTAGAATATAGGAAGAATACGAGTAGAACGAAAAAGAATAAGTCAATTTTTTAATGTTTAGCTTTTAGATACAAAAAAACAAATTTTATAATTGGATCAGTGGATCGTTTTTTCAGTCATTCATTGAATGATAAATCACTACAAGTGACGGAGATACACGATTTAAATAACGGAAAATCCAGTATTTTAAAATTGTATCTAAAATGACTGGAAAAGTGGAAACAAGACCAGATATAATTTGATCATTCTGAGTAAATCCAAAATCTTTATAAACAGACCCAATCATTAGTTCCCAACCATGAGTTGAATGGAATCCTATACATAAATCAGTTAATAAAAGGATCGAAAAAGCTTTTATTGTATCACTTAAGTTATATAGAAATTCTTGAACCCACGAGTTAAGAATAATGAGTTCTTTATTACCCCTAATAGAATAACCACTTAGAATAAGGAAACATATTATATTTGTACATAAATGCAAAATCGTATGGATACGGTCTTGGTTGTTCGTCTCGATCAATTGGATGGTTTCTTTGTAGATTTCCATACGAAGATTTTGTAAATGTGTTTCCGGGTATTCCTTTAGCATTTCATCCAAGAGGAACAGTTCCTCGAACTCTATCAATTTCTTTAAAATCGTTTTTTCTTGAAAAATATTCAAGAAAATTTCGGATTGTTTCGTATTCCACCAATTAGTAATCCAAGATTCCAGACTTTTCTTAAATGTAAAAGAGATGCACCAGGGCAAAAAGACTATAGATGTAAGACATAGAAGGGGAATGAATGCTTTCTTTTTTGCCATTTTTCGTCTTTAATGAACTCAGTTTCATCTGATTTGTCAACTATATAGAATAATAATTTTTCTATCAAGCATAAGTTCTATTACAAGTAAATACAAGTAATAGAGCCTAGCCTATGTATCAATTTCTAATTTTTTTAATATAAATTGAGAATCGATTCTCGCTTTTTTTATTTGTAATTCGGAAGTTTAGTTTGTTTTTTCCTTTAATTTGTTTAATTTGAAAATAAAGAATACAAAATAATAATAATACAGAAATCAAAAAATAAATGCTTTCTCTAAGAAAGCATTTATTTTTTTGATACAACGATTTCCATTGGTAGACTCAAGAATATGGAACGATTTCCATTGGTACACTCAAGAATCTGGATAAGTCCCAAGCTTTTTGTATAACGTTGCGTGGAGTCCTATCATAATAATCATCAACAGGAGTCAAAGGAATCGTCCCTTGTTCTCTTGTTTGCATATAAAGGACACCACTACTGGGTTCTGGGTTAGGGTTAGCTTGTAGTATGAGGGACTGAATATCTTCCATACGAACTCGGAGAAAAATACGACGATATGTTCCAGGAAATCCGTAACGAAAAAAACACACCATTCTATTTTTTTTATCGAAAAAATTATAACCACTCCCCACATTCCAAAAAATTAGAAGCCACCAATGTAAACTTAGAAAGAGACCTGCGATTCCATAGAAAGTCAGGGTGACCCCTTGTGGCAAAAAAGGAACTACAAATTCAGATGAAATCAAAGAGAAAAAATGTCTACCATAATAACTGGAAACTGAAATATATAACACCCCTAATGAACCTAAAAGAGTGAAAGAAGCCCAGAAGAAATTGATTGGTTTTCGGGACCCCGGTACAATGTCAAGCCATGCGTCTTGTGAACGACAACCATGTTTTTCTGATCCCCAACTAATGAATTTTGGAACATTAACCAATAAAGCAGACATTACAATTAAGACAAGGCCCACTAAAAACACATAAACGTTTATCATAAAATGGGTACCTCAATTTCATATTTGTACCTGTTATTTTTTTTGTTATATTAATATTTTTGTTGTTATATTAAATCCTCCTTATCTTATTAAGGTAATATTAATAGTAGTACTTTTGCCCGTATCTAAAAAATCTTGTTTTTTTGAACATGAAGAAATAAAGAAGCCATTGCAACTGCCGGAAATACTAGGCCCACTAAAGGAACAAAAAGGGAAGGTAAGTTTATCATAAAATGGGGTACCTCAATTTCGTATTTGTACCTGTTATGTTATTTTTTGTTGATTGTTATATTAATAATATATATTTTGATTTTTCTTATATTAAAGATAGTCTATTCATCTCTATTCATTCATATAGACTTATACTAAGTATATCTAAATGAATAGAGATGAATAGATAGATATATCTATTATATACGGAGTATACATAATTAAGTATATAATATAATAAATCCATAATCAAAGAAAAACATGAATAAGATTTATTAAGAATCAAAAGGAAAAATTTAAAAATAATAAATGTTTTATTAAAAATAAAGAGTGTAGAACGAAATAACTGGATTTATTTTGCCCTCTATTTCTACAAGAAACATGTGTATGGTAATAAATGTTTTTATTATTCTTAGTATTTTTCTATTCTTATTCTTATCTTATTACTGTGTGTTCTAATTTGATTTTTGTATAATAATAATTTATTAGAATTCTATTTGAAGTTCCAAATAGAATTCTAATTCTAATTTATTAGAATTCTATTTGAAGTTCCAAATTGAAAAAAAAAAAAAATGAAATTAAAGTCTGAATTATTTTTCAGTTTGAGTTAAAGGAAAGAAACCATGGAAATGCAATAACTCACTTAAAACCTCTTTTAAAAAATGACGTGGTACCATTGAATCAAATAAGCCCTTTTCGAATAAAAATTCAGCCGATTGTGAACCTTCGGGCACTTCGATATTCAACGTTTGTTCAATTACTCTTTTACCTGCAAATGCTATGTAAGCATCGGGTTCGGCAATAATGATATCCCCCAACATTCCAAAACTAGCTGTTACCCCACCAGTAGTAGGAGATGTAAGTATCGGTACATAGAATAACTTTTCATTGATTTGATAATTATATAAAGCACAAGAAATTTTAGCCATTTGCATTAAGCTCAAACTTCCTTCTTGCATACGCGCTCCTCCAGACGCACATACTATAATAAGAGGTAAACGTTGATTGGTAGCATATTCGATCAACCGAGTGATTTTCTCACCCACTACGGATCCCATACTACCTCCCATAAACTCAAAATCCATAATACCAATTGCTACAGGAATACCATTTACTTGACCTGTGCCTGTTTGAACCGCCTCCAGTAATCCGGTTGTGTCTTGATAAGAATCAAGACGATTTTGATAATCATCATTTTCAGAAGGTTCGTCTTCCCAACCAGTTTCAGAAGGTTCGTCTTCCGAACTCTTTTCAGAAGGTTCGTCTTCCGAACTCTTTTCAGAAGGTTCGTCTTCCGAACTCTTTTCATAAGGTTCGTCTTCCGAACTCTTTTCATAAGGTTCGTCTTCCGAACTCTTTTCAGAAGGTTCGTCTTCCGAACTCTTTTCATAAGGTTCTTCACCTATTTCATAAGGTTCTTCACCTATTTCATAAGGTTCTTCACCTATTTCATAAGGTTCTTCACCTATTTCATAAGGTTCTTCACCTATTTCATAAGGTTCTTCACCAATTTCATAAGGTTCTTCACCAATTTCATAAGGTTCTTCACCTATTTCATAAGGTTCTTCACCAATTTCATAAGGTTCTTCACCTATTTCATAAGGTTCTTCACCAATTTCATAAGGTTCTTCACCTATTTCATAAGGTTCGTCTTCCGAACTCTTTTCATAAGGTTCTTCACCTATTTCATAAGGTTCGTTTTCCCAACCAGTTCCACAAGGTTCGTTTTCCCAACCAGTTCCACAAGGTTCGTTTTCCCAACCAGTTCCACAAGGTTCGTTTTCCCAACCTGTTTCACAAGGTTCGTTTTCCGAACTCGTTTCACAAGGTTCGTCTTCCGAATTAAATTCAATGGGATCCACAGAGACCATGTCTTCATCCATAGGATTCCAAGTACCTGGATCAATCAAAAGTTCGATTCGATCTGAACTGCTCATTTTCAAATGACATCCACAGTATTCACAAATATTCATTTTTGATTTAAAAAATCTCTTATAATTGTTTCCATAACAACTGTCGCAGGCAACCCACAAATGCGAAAAATCTTTTGGATCCTTTGTGATAGGTATACTAGTACTCTCGATTTCACTACTAGTTTGGAGCTTATCATCATCATCATCATCATCATCATCATCATCACTATCGCTGTCACTATCATTTTCCGGTTCTAAAATGTAACTAGCCTTTTGGAGCTTATCATCATAATAATCCTCCTCATCACTATCGCTGTCACTATCATTTTCCGGTTCTAAAATGTAACTAGCCTTTTGGAGCTTATCATCATAATAATCCTCCTCATCACTATCGCTATCGCTGTCACTATCATTGTCACAATCACTATCATTGTATTTGTCACTGTCATTGGCACTATCATTGCTATCATCTAAATCAATACCGGTTTCAGAACGAAGATAATCTTCAATACAACCATTAATGAGATTATTCCAATTATATATGAAATAACTATTACTATCTTTAACTAAAAAAGTGTTATCAGATAGCAAATTCCGTATGTTTATGTCCATGGCTATAACTAGAATTCTCACTATTGTTTTTTGAACCCTGACATCTACTAAATAATCATAATCACTATGAATAGTATTATCCATATCAGTTAAACTAGATGGGTCTTCATTTACACTGTTATTTTCAATAGGACCAAAACTGTCTATTGATTTACTTAAACCACACCTGTATTCTAAACCCCGATTAAACACCATTGAATTGAACCACGAATTTTCCATAGAGTTTGTTTCCTATATTTACAAAAAAATAAAAATGATGAATAGTCATTTAAGTTTTAAAGATCAATAATAATAATAACGAGCGAGTAAATAGTTAAATTTATAACTATTTGTAATCTAAAAATTAGATTCCCTGTTAATAACAGGGAAATGCGAAATTAGGTATGAATAGAACAAGAGAGCGGGGGTATAAAAGAGAAAAGAGTTCTATAAATCTATTATAGAAGTTATCCACACCCTCTTTATTTTCATTAATTCAATTTCATTTGTTGATTAGGGCAAAATTACATAAAATAAAATAGGGCAAAATTACATAAAATAAAATAGGGCAAAATTACATAAAATAAAATAGGGCAAAATTACATAAAATAAAATAGGGCAAAATTACATAAAATAAAATAGGGCAAAATTACATAAAATAAAACCACAACAAAAAAAAAAACTTTCCCGAGGTTTCTTCCCTCTCTTCGGGATCAAACATCAATTTCAACGATTCGATAAACGGATCATTGGGATACATATAGATTAACAATATATCCCCTAGAAACGTATAAGAAGTTTTTTTTCATATGGCTCTCAATCAAAATCAAAATTCTGTCTTTAATTATGATGTCAAATAGATCAATCAAATCGTTAAATCAATGGTTTACGTTTTTTTCTTATTCTTTCTGAAAAAAAAAAAAAATAACTATTTGTATTCGCAACCTAATACCTAAATTTTTATAACTTTAAAATAACTCAAATGAAAAAAGAGCCTTTCAAGGTTTTTTTTATGGAGCGCTTTATTCTTTCTTTTCTTCTCTTCTTGCGAATCTAGTGTTTTTCTTCATTCTAATACAATCCATTGTTGAGACAATTTTTAAATAGTATTTACTTGTTCCAAGATCCTTTAAATTATTCGTGAATAATAACATTACTGGGGGGATCTTTAATCGTCTCAAAAATGGAAGCAACATAACCATTTTGTTCGTTTCTTTCAAAAAATAATACAAGAAGGGTGATTTCCTAGAATACCCTTTTGATCCATTTAGCAATTCAAATACATTTTTATTTTTTTTTTATCACATCGTTTGAAACGATGTTTTACCAGAACATTCGTTTTTAGTTTAGATTTGGTATGAAATTGATTCCATTTTTAAATGGTGCATAGTCAGTCATTAAATTCAATCAATACATAATATAATAATCTATACTTTCTACGTTTTCTGAATGAACAATTTAATTACTAAACTAAAGAAGTAAAAATTAAGTCGATAAATTGAATATTCTATTTTCATATTTTGTAAATTTTAAAAAATAATTTCTTTAAGAAAAAGAAAAGGTAATCATACTATTTATATTCAAATAAGTATCAGTATATCATATCATGAATAGATATGATCTGGGACGGAAGGATTCGAACCTCCGAATAACGGGACCAAAACCCGTCGCCTTACCACTTGGCCACGCCCCAATTTGGATTCGACACTAATAAATACTATTATGGGTATGGGTTGTTCGTCAATTCCAGTTCTAAATTTATTCTATACAATAATTTAAATTGTTACTAGAATTTGGATATGCATAAATATCGAATTAAACTGAATTTATTGATCATTACATAGAATTCAATTAAGATATTGTATGAATATATGATTTCTTCGATTTTTGATTTCAGAATGAAACTGTTTTGAACTGGATAAGTTAAAATGAAAAAGGGATTGGGGGTATGATCTTAGTTGATTCATTTTTTTTTAGTTTTTTTACTGATTTAGTAATATTCCTATCTATAAATATCAATTCAATAGTTGACTTATTTATATTCCATTATTTTCCATTTTTGCTTTTCAAATTATTTTTTTTTCTATATATATTTAGAAATCAAAATTGATTTTTTCTTTTCTATTTCATTTTAATATCAGAGTATAATAAATAAAAATGATAATAATAAATCAAATTATATATATAATAAATCATATCATATATATAATAATAACATAATATAAAAAAATACAAGAAAAATGAGAATTCAAAAAAAGCAAAAATACAATTTATTTTCTTAAAGAACAACATTTTTGTTATGCTTAATATCTTTAGCTTGGTCTGTATTTGTATTGACTCTGCCCTTTATTCAAGTAGTTTTTTCTTGGCAAAATTACCCGAAGCCTACGCTTTTTTGAATCCAATTGTAGATTTTATGCCAGTAATACCCTTACTATTTTTTCTCTTAGCTTTTGTTTGGCAAGCTGCTGTAAGTTTTCGATAAGATCTTTAATTTGAATAATGTCCGAAAAAAAAATATTTTTATTCGAAAATAAAAATGATACCATTTTTAAAGATCAGATAAGTTTTACAGCGTGAATCCTTGATTCCAAATATTAAAATTTTTGGATAGACAATAAAAATCTGGACCATCTCATCATTTCTGTTCTTTTTTTTCCATTAAAAAATGAAAATTCTATTATTCGATTGGAGTCCACTATTCGATTGGAGTCCACCACCAATACCTAGATCTTGATTGTGGATATGAAAAAAATTTTGGTAATATAAAGACTCAATTCTTACTACAAATAAATTTCCAAAGTTTTTTTTTTTGAAATTACTTCATTTCTTATAAACTTAGTATCAAAGGAAACATAATATGAAATAGAAGAGAATCTATTCCCTTTCTCTGGCGTTTTTTTTTTTTAATTATCTTGGAGATTTTGTAATGCTTACTCTAAAACTATTTGTTTACACGATAGTGATATTCTTTGTTTCTCTTTTCATCTTCGGATTCCTATCTAATGATCCAGGACGTAATCCTGGACGTGAAGAATAAGAAAATCTTTTTTGTTTTGCTTACTTGTCCTGGATTTTGAAATATTTTTTGTTTTTTTATCTATTTTACATCTTTAACTAGTAAAAAAAATTAAACAAAGAGGGAAGAAAAAAAAAGAAACTCCATAATTTCAAAAGAAAAAAATACCAAATCATCAATAAACGGAAAGAGAGGGATTCGAACCCTCGGTACAAAAATTCGTACAACGGATTAGCAATCCGCCGCTTTAGTCCACTCAGCCATCTCTCCCCAATTCAAAAAAAAAAAGAATTATTATGCTTATGATACATCGCATAAACAAAAAGAACAAAAAGTAGGGCTCGAAAAAAGCCTTCTTTATATCTTATTTGATATTGATTGATAGTCATTTGATATATCTTATCTGTCTTTTTTTTTTTTCTATTTATTATCTATAAATAAAGAGAGAGAGAATTATTGATTTTATTTTTTATACCTTCAGCAAAAAGAAAATCCAAAAATAAGATTCGCATTTGCCCCCTTTTCTAAATTTCATTAGGGGGCCCCTTTATGAAACACGTCAACACTCTAATTATCGTAAAATTATGCACCTATTGCATAATTAGGACGAATTCCCTTGTTCGACAAAAGATCCTTTTATATACAATAATGGTATTGTAGCGGGTATAGTTTAGTGGTAAAAGTGCGATTCGTTCTATAGATCCCTTAATAGTTAAGGGGTCCCTTGCGTGATTCATATCACGATCAAAAACTTTATTTCTTACTTAAAGGGATTTAATCCTTTA